CCAAATGTCTCTTCTATTACGAAGACCGCCGGGTCGCGAAGCTTATCCAGGAGATGTTTTTTATTTGCATTCACGACTTTTGGAAAGAGCCGCTAAATCAGGTTCGCGTTTAGGTGAAGGAAGTATGACTGCTTTACCAATAGTTGAGACCCAATCGGGAGATGTTTCAGCTTATATTCCTACTAATGTAATCTCAATTACAGATGGCCAAATTTTCTTATCCGCCGATTTATTCAATGCTGGAATCAGACCTGCCATTAACGTGGGGATTTCCGTCTCCAGAGTAGGATCTGCCGCTCAAATTAAAGCCATGAAACAAGTAGCCGGCAAACTAAAATTAGAATTGGCACAATTCGCAGAATTAGAAGCCTTTGCACAATTCGCGTCTGATCTCGATAAAGCTACTCAGAATCAATTGGCAAGAGGTCAACGATTACGCGAGTTGCTCAAACAATCTCAATCATCCCCTCTCACGGTGGAAGAACAGGTAATGACTATTTATACTGGAACGAATGGTTATCTTGATTCATTAGAAATTGGACAGGTAAAGAAATTTCTCGTTGAGTTACGTACTTATTTAAAAACGAATAAACCGCAGTTCCAAGAAATCATATCTTCTACCAAGATATTCAATGAGGAAGCGGAAGCCCTTTTGAAAGACGCTATTCAAGAACAAATGGAACGCTTTCTACTTCAGGAACAGGTATAAAGAAATTCCTTTAAATAACTTTCTAATTTTATAGAAATAATTATTTCTATAATCTAATCTTTTATTTTATTATATATTTTTTATATTAATAATTTTATAGTAATAAAAAATTATTATTAAGAATAAATATATAAATAAATATATAAATAAGTATAAGGGTCTCTTGTTCAAATCATTCAAAATACCTAGTTAGTAGAAAAGAAATATATGGAAATCCGTCGCGTCCAATAGGATTTGAACCTATACTAAAGGTTTAGAAGACCTCTGTCCTATCCATTAGACAATGGACGCTTTTTTCTTAGTTTTGTTTTCACATCTCTTGGTCAGAAAAAAGACCATTGAGAGAATTCCAGGAATTGCGCATTCAATTCAATGATACATTCATTATCATTAAATTAATAATTACATTAAATTAGATTCATTACATGAATAATTATAATTAGATCCTCTATATTATAGATTATTTAATATAGAATTTAAATAATATAATATTTTATAATAGATAAAAACTATAACTTTTACTATTAAACATATTCTAAATAGAATATAGAATTTTAGAAATATAGAGAATAAATTAATATATATAATATAGAGATATAAGCGGGTAGCGGGAATCGAACCCGCATCGTTAGCTTGGAAGGCTAGGGGTTATAGTCGACGTTGAGTCATCGTTTTTAACGTCTCTAATTCAAAACCGAACGTGAAACTTTGGTTTCATTCGGCTCCTTTATGAAAGATGGACAAATTTCACATATGTCAGATGTGAACTAAATTACAAAAAAAAAGAAAAGAAATTTCGGCCCATAACATCTATGTCAGCTTTTCTGTTTGAATGCATTCAAAACAAAACCCGCTTTATAGATGATCCCTATAGAACAGGGGGGGTTAGAACCACCCTTCTAGTTACTTCGTTCTCTATTTCTATTTGAAAGAATCCTTAGGAAAAGGATTTTGTTTCCACCGAGCTAAAACAATATAATATGTCGATGTCTCTAGTAAACCAAAGCCATTAGTTAATAGCTGTTTTGCTTCAATCTCTTTTATACAAATCATAAATTGAAGATTTAGTTACGATTAGAAATACTCCCTTCTCTATTTATCCATGGACCCCTTACTCATACTTATTCAATTGGAAATATTGATCCAATTCAAAAACCAATTATGTTTCGTAATTTCATAATCCAATTTTGTTTTTTCCAATTTCTAATTGACTCTTTTGGATACAAATCACGAGAATGTCTATTCTTCCTCGAATCTTTCATTGAGAGGTAAAAGATTAAATCCTTTTAAGAAATAAAGTTTTTGATCGGAATATTAATTAAACCGAAGGACCCCTTAACCATTTAAGGGATTAATAGAACGAATCGCACTTTTACCACTAAACTATACCCGCTACAATGTGATTATTGTATATAAATGGATCTTTTGTCGAACAAAAAAATGGGTCATAATTAAGACGATAGGATCAGAAAAGAGAAAATTAGAGCGTTGATATGCTTTGGCCAAGGAGACTAATGGGATTGGGGAAAGAGGATTTATTTAAATAACTAAAAAAACACGCTTTTTTAGTTATTTAAATGAGATGGATACGTCTCGATAAAAAAAAGGCGTATGCCATAACATAAATTGTGCAAGAATAAAATAATTAAGAAATGACACTCGGATTCTATTCTGTATGATAGGAATAGAAATTGCCTTTATTATGATTGTTCTTGAAACAACAACAATCATTAATCATTTTTTTTTTTTTTCAAATCAAATAAATCATTTTTTTCTATGATTCATTGGAACAAAAACGAAAGACCCGGCCCGGTCAGGACCGGGGGCCGGGCTGTGGAAGTAAAAGTAAAAAAGGATCTTGCAGACGAAAGCAAAGAGGTACTCTTTTTTTATTATTTATTTAATTTTAATTTATATATTTATTATTACTTTCTATTTACTATTTATTAATTCTATAATTTTTTTATATAAGAAATTCATTGCTATATAATTTATAGTTTATATAATATATAATATTCTTGGGGCATTAGGTGGTTATATATCTAAATTTATATTCATTGGAATAGTGGAGTTGAGATATCGCTTTCGAGCCCTTACTTTACCTAAATGAAATCACTGATTTTTATTTTCTATATTGTTTTTTCTATTTTTCTATGTAGATATCTATATAATAATTATATACTGAATAATAAAGAGGTATAAAGAGAGGGCCCTTTTTCAAGTCTTACTGTTTTTGTGTAATATAATCTAGTAATTATCCTTTTTATTTCAATTTGGGGAGATGGCTGAGTGGACTAAAGCGTCGGATTGCTAATCCGTTGTACGGGTTTTTCGTACCGAGGGTTCGAATCCCTCTCTTTCCGCTTTAGTGGATGACTTGGTATTTTTTCTTTATCTTTCAATTTCTCTTTCAACGAGTCTTTTTTTTTATTTCATTTTAATTAATAGTTAAAAATGTGGAATAAATAAAATCCTAAGAACATTTTAAAATCAAGCAAGGAAAACAGAAACTTTATTGTTATTTTTTATTCTTCACTCTTCACGTCCAGGATTCCGTCCTGGATCATTAGATAGGAATCCGAAGATAAAGAGAGAAACAAAGAATACCACTACTGTGTAAACAAATAGTTTAAGAGTAAGCATTACACAATCTCCAAGATCATTTTTTTTGGAAAAAAAGATAATAGATTCTCCATTTTTATACCACATACCTTATTTTGACACCACGAAATTATTTTTCTAAATCTATAGAAATAAAAAAGAATTTTCAGAAATTCATTTGTAATATGTAATAAGAGTCAAGTCTTTCATTACCAAAAGCTTTTTCATACCCGCAATTAGATATTGCGGAGGAATCTACTAGGTTCTTTCACTGTAAAAAAGGGTCCGAATGAGGAACTGGGGGGAGCCCAGACTTATTGTGGCGATCCAAGAATTTAATTATTTGAATCGAAGGGTTATACTATAAGACTTATCTGATCTTATGAATTGTTAGAATTTTTTTTTAAGAATAAATCATGAATTTTTCTAGGACCGTATTAAAGATCTCATCGAAAACTTACAGCAGCTTGCCAAACAAAAGCTAAGAGAAAAAAGAGCAAAGGTATTACTGGCATAAAATCTACGATTGGATTCAAAAAAGCATAAGCCTCGGGCAATTTTGAGAAGAAAAAACTACTTGAAGAAAGAGCAGAATTAAGACAAATACAGATCAAACTAAAGATATTAAGCATAACAAACATTTTTTTCTTTGTTCTTGAAGATAATTGTATTTATTTTGATTGAGTTATTAATATGATGAGTTCTTAATATGAGTTATTATAATCTTATTTTTTTTTTTTAATTAACCCAATCAAAAATTCTTCAATTCTCAAATCAAAAGAGAATAGACAAAACCATACTTTCATACAATATCTTAATTGAATTGTATGTAATGATCAATAAATGTCGTTTAATTCTCTATCTAAATGTCTCAAAATCCTAGCAACACTCTAATCTATTCTATATAGATTTGGACTAGAATTGACGAAGAACTACTATCAATATTAGTCTTTATTAATGTCGAATAGAAATCAAAAATGGGGCGTGGCCAAGTGGTAAGGCAACGGGTTTTGGTCCCGGTATTCGGAGGTTCGAATCCTTCCGTCCCAGAGCATACCTATTATATTATATATATCATATCAGAATATAGATTTTCTATTTTATATCAGAATAAAAGAAAGATTGCCCTTTTTTAAACAACCTTATTTTTTTTTTTTTTTTTAAGAGTAGAATAAGATTGGTTATAATCTGATTTTGCTTTCCTATAATGATTGATTCTTATATGAATTATATCTTTTTCAAAAATAAAAAATCGAATCGTGTTCAAATAACACACAGATGTAATTGAATCTATTTGTATACAGGTAAGAGGGGAGCATAGATTAAATCATATTTCTATTTAATAAGTTAGTTCTTCATAAAATAAAAATACGAGCCATGATTTAATCTGTACTTGTTTTAATTTACATTTATACAAAATAGTAATAGTCTGGAACACTCTAATAGGATTCTTTTTTTATTTAGGATTCATCATATTCATAGAATTGACGCAGTAGATAGGAGTTAAACGTCAATGTAAAATACCAATTTCAATATATGCGGCTGTCTGAATTTCATTAAAAAAAAATCAAGTTACATACGTAACATATGTCTTTTCTTTGAACCCCGTTTTTAAGTATTTTGTGTTTTCTTTTATGAAAAATTGTAAATATATGATATGTACCAATTGAGACAAAGTGTATTCATACATCTTAGTCGCTTTTCCTTAGGAAATAATTGCAGCCGGATTATTGACTCCAAGTCAAATAAACTACGCAGAAAGGGAGCGAAGACTTATATATATGTATTGTTATCGTTCTATTTCTTCTATTTCATTGATTCATTGAAAACTTTATTTTATTTCAATTGAGTTTTGTGACAATAGATTTGTTATCCCTAAATTTTAAATATTTAACTTTACCCTTTAACATAGAATGTTTCTAATTACTTTCAAAGATATTTGTTTAGTCTACCTGGGGATCTTCTTTTAATTATGATTTATCAAAAAGAATAACAACCCCAAGCCTCTATTCTATCAGTCTTTATCCACCACCTCGTGAAAAACAAAAAGAATTTACATTTTTTTTATGGTTTAATCCGAATATGAATTTTTCTCTATTATTATCAAAATGCGATTTTTACTGTAAAGCCTTATTCAAATAATGTAATGATAGTGAAATAGGAAATTTTTCAATCAATTAAATATTTTTAATAATGTCTTATGAGTCCTTGGTACTCGAAGAAGTGTGAAATTGGTGAATCTATTTTAGCAAGTCACCTCAAGATGCAGATTAAAAAAAAACTTATTTGTCTTATTTATTAGTTCAATTTTTTTATATTCTAATATTTATATTTTCTAAAGAAAAAATAAAATAATATATTAAAAAAATATTTATTATATTTCTATATATTATATGGGGTTAAATTTAATTCGTGCTGATACTTCTTGAGAAATTACCCATTCATAAAAGTATGGATTACTATGTACCGAACGAACCAATGATTATTCATGAGTCCATAATGGAATCAATTACATACTGTTTACAGCAACCTACTAGGAAATGTTATGGTAAAACTTCGTTTAAAACGATGTGGTAAAAAGCAACGTGCGACTTGAGGGATATGGTCGTCTGTGGATTCTTACATCCATCATTTTCTTTTTATATTAATTAGATAGGAATGAGGGTGCTCTTGGCTCGACATCGTTTGTTCTGTTTCACTAGAACCCTCCTTTTTGAGGTCGGGGGTTGGGATGCAAATAGTACATGATCTTAATGGAGCTCGAGTAAAAAAAAGTATTGATTCATTTTTTAAGGGAACGGGTCTAGGGTTAGTGTTAATTAATAAGTTGAAACAGCTTCGTAAGTATATTTTCCATATAAAAATCGAAAGGATCCAATTTTCAAATTTATAAGTAAAACCTCTTGGAATTGGTAAAACTCTTTCGATTAAAAGTGTATCGCGCAGGAATCAAATCGACCATTTGTATGATTTTTTGATAAAAAGAAATCACAAAAAGGGTATGTTGCTGACGTTTTTTGAAACGATTAAAAATCACCGAAGTAATGTCTAAACCCAATGATTCAAAGAAACGATAAAGAATCCTGGAACAAGGAAATACCACTTTCAGTTGTCTCAATAAATAGATTCTAATTAAGAATCAAAATAGATTCTAAAGACAAAAAAGGTGCGTGGTTAGAGATCGCTCAATAAACGAAATACCTAAAGTAAAGGGTTTCCTTGGGTTATTAGCGAGTTATCCAACTTGAGTTATGAGGATGCGAATACAAATGATTTTATTTTCTTTTTCGGATAATAATAAGGAATACTAAAAAGTACTTAACTCATATTTAATTGATTTGATTATTTTATGGATCCATTTGACATTACTAATTAAAAATTTAAAATTCGATCCATAGACATAATTTCGAATTTTCTTGAGCCGTATGAGGAGAAAACCTCTTATACGTTTCTAGGGGGGGTATTATTCATCTACATCTATCCCAATGGGTGGTTTATCGAATCGTTGCAATTGATGCTCGATGCCGAAGAGAAGGAAGAGCTCTTCGGAAAGTGGGCTTTTATGATCCGCTAAAGAATCAAACCTATTTAAATGTTCCTGCTATTCTATATTTACTTGAAAGGGGCGCTCAACCTACGGGAACTGTTCATGATATTTCGAAGAAGGCGGGAGTTTTTATGTAACTTTGCCTTAATCAACAGATTAAATTAAATTCAATTAATGAATAGAACAAAAGAGGGGGCTTATATAACTTTGTATAACCTTTTATATACTACCGCCCCCCCTCTTTTGTTCTATTCATACCTATTTATTATTACTACCAAAAAATGTCTACTACTAAAAAATGTCGTCTTCTATAACGACAAAAATTTATTTTTATTTTAGTGATAGAAATTCATTTAATTTAAGACAGATGAAAAAAGATCAAATGAATAACCGAAGTAGTTGGATTTAGAAATCCAAAATATTTACATTATTGCTAATTCAATACTAGTTGTTTTTTAGTTGAAACTTTCACTTTTTTTATGTTATGAACAAATAAATAAAAAAAAAACAAATGGGATTTAAGATTTATTTTTTTTTTTTACTTATATGGATTAAGTAAACCCAAGCATTGCGATACTTTGCTACGAATATTGATTCTTACGCTTACATCCTTTTGTATCCATGTTTATTATCCATATATAGTTAGTGCCAATTCAATACAAGTCATTAGTTTTTCTTTATTTGTATAATTTATATTTTATTATATTAATTCAATATTTAATTTTTTTTTTAATTTTAATTTATGGTTCTCCACATTGTGTTCTTTTCTTAAGATTTACATTCATATTGACAACAGTGTATCAAACAAATATAATCCGATCATGAATAAATGTATCTATTTCCCTCTGTTCCATCTATGGACTTGGTTTTTTTATTTTACTTTATTTAAACGACGGATTCGTCGGATTTGCTGGGATACGAGAAGCCTTTATTTATTTTTTTTATTGAAAAAAAAAAACGGATAAGATAATAATGGATAAGATACGAACTAAATCCGTGGTAGTACATCAATTTTGACTTAATCCATATCCTTATCTTAATCTAGATTCTTATTTTAGAAGTCAGTGTATTTGCATCTAATATGTTCATTATTTTTTTTATGTTCAGAATCGATTAGCAATGTTTTTGCTATTTTACTATTTGGATTTCGGTGTGCAATTAAATCTAATTTTTTATTCCGATTGGATCTACACATTTTTTTTTTTGGGGGGGGGGGGGGGGGGTTGCTAACTCAACGGTAGAGTACTCGGCTTTTAAGTGCGACTGGCAATTTTTACACATTTGTATGAAGCAACGTCTTCGTCGATACTATCTCTAGAGCTTGTAAAACCGCGACTGATCCTCAAAGGAATGAATGGAAAAAGCAGCATGTCGTATCAATGTGGAATTCCGAGAATATTTTATTCTTAGCGGATCGGTTCAAAACTTTGTTTAAATTCTTGACGAAAAAAAATAAAATTAAATTTTGGGTTAAGTGAATAAATGGATAGAGCCCTATGGCTCCAATTATAGGTAAACAAAAAAAAAAGAAACGAGCTTCTGTTCTTAATTTGAACGATTACCCGATCTAATTAAACGTTAAAAATAGATTAGTCCTTGATGCGGGAAATGCTTTTCCCATAAGTGGATCATCGATTTTTTTTTAAATCCTAATTATTAGTAGCTATTCTCCATTAGAGTGTGGGGGTAAATGTGTAGAAAAAGCAGTCTATTGATAAAGATAAAAATCCTTTTTTTCCAAAATCAAAAGAGCGATTGGGTTGAACAAATAAAGGATTTCTAACCATCTTGTTATCCTCGAATGAACATAAACCAATTAAATTAGATGGAAAAGGAGAGGCTAAAGAGTCCGTCGATCAGTCTTATCTGGTTCCGGGGTATATATCTATTTATTTCTTACTATAATATCCTGTTTTGACTGTATCGTACTATGTGTCATTTAATAACCCAAAAGAAATCCCTTATCCCCATCTAATTTTAAATGGAGGAATTTCAAGGATATTTAGAACTCGATAGATTTCGGCAACATGACTTCCTATACCCACTTATCTTTCGGGAATATAGTTATGCACTTGCTCATGGTCATGGTTTAAATAGATACATGTTGTTGGAAAATATAGGTTATGATAATAAATCTAGTTTACTGATTGTAAAACGCTTAATTACTACAATGTATCAACTGAATTATTTGATAATTTCTGCTAATGATTCTAAACAAAATCCATTTTTTGGGTACAACAAGAATTTGCATTCTAAAATTCTATCAGAAGGATTTGCAATCATTGTGGAAATTCCATTTTATCTACGATTAATATCTTCTTTAGAAGGGGCAGAAATCGTAAGATTTTACAATTTACGATCCATTCATTCAATATTTCCCTTTTTAGAGGAAAAGTTCCCACATTTAAATTATTCGGCGGATATACTAATACCCTACCCTGCCCATCTGGAAATATTGGTTCAAACCCTTCGTTACCGGGTGAAAGATGCTTCTTATTTGCATTTATTGCGGTTCTTTCTTCATGAGTATTCTAATTGTAACAGTCTTATTATTACAAATAAATCTATTTCCATTTTTTCAAAAAGTAATCCGAGATTTTTTTTATTCCTATATAATTCTTATATATGTGAATACGAATCCAGCTTCCTTTTTCTCCGTAACCAATCTTCTCATTTACGATTAACATCTTCTGGATTCCTTTTTGAACGACTCTGTTTATATAGAAAAATAGAACATTTTGCCGAAGTCTTTGCTAATGATTTTCCGGTCATCCCATGCTTTCTCAAGGATCCTTTCATGCATTATGTTAGATATCAAGGAAAATCAATTCTGGCTTCCAAAGACACACCTCTTCTAATGAATAAATGGAAATCTTACCTTGTCAATTTATGGCAATGTCATTTTGATGTATGGTCTCACGCGGCAAGTATCCGTATAAACCAATTATCCAAGCATTCCCTCGATTTTTTGAGTTACTTTTCAAGTGTTCGACGAAATCCTGCAGTGGTGCGGAATCAAATGCTAGAAAATTCATTTCTACTAAATAATGCTCCCAATAAACTCGATACAATAGTTCCAATTATTCCTCTGATTGGATCATTGGCTAAAGCGAAATTTTGTAACGCAGTAGGGCATCCAATTA